AATCTTTCTAGTTACTTCGTTCTCTATTTTTATTTGAGAAGATCCTGAGGAAAGGGATTTTGTTTCCACCGAGCTAAAACAATAGGTTGATGTCTCTAGTAAACTAAAGTCATCGTTTAATAGCTATTTTGCTTCCATTTTTTCTCTACCAAAAAAATGGAAGATTTAGTTACGATTTGAAACCTACTTTCTATCTTCATCCATGGATCCTTTACTCATACTTAATGGAAGTATTAATCCAATTCCAAAATTCTGTTTCGCAATTTCATAATCCAATTTCTCACTTTCTAAGTGACCCTTGGATACAAATCACGAGAATTTCTATTTTTCTCGAATCTGTCATTGAGAGGTAAAGGATTAAATCCTTTTTTATTTTAGAAATAAAATTTTTGATCGGAATACGAATCAAACCGAAAGCAAAGACCCTTTAACTGTTAAAGGGTTAATAAAACGAATCACACTTTTACCACTAAACTATACCCGCTACAATGCAATTATTGTATACAACTGGATCTTTTGTCGAATAGGGTCGATCTTTTGTCGAATAGGGAAATTGGACATAATCAAGAATCAAGATAGGATCATCAAAAATCATAAAAAAATTAGAGTGTTGACTTTCTTTTTTTTTTCGTTTTCGTGGATGGAAATAGTCCGTCCTTGCTCTTGCTTAAATATTTCCTATTCAATTATTTATATTTATTTATATTTTATTTATTTATATTTTATTTATTTATATATTACTTATTTATATAATAATAATATAAATATATTAATTATATAATAATAAACATTTTGATTTTCAAATCATTCTTATTTATCTATAAATTTGTTGGAACAAAAAAGGCCCGGCTAGGTACTGACCAGGCCAGGCCGTGGCAATAAGAAGGACCTTTCGAACAAAATAAAATCAATGCAAAGAGGTCCGTTTTCGTTTTATTTATATTGTTGGCGCTTTCAAGCCCTTTATGTTATTTATCACAATGAAATGGCTGATAAAAGTTGTACATATCTATATAATATAATAATAATAGAGAAAGAAAAGAGAGCTCCTTACTTTATGTGTAATGTAATCTAACATAGTAATTATCTTTTTCAATTTCAATTGGGAGAGATGGCTGAGTGGACTAAAGCGGCGGATTGCTAATCCGTTGTACGAGTTATTCGTACCGAGGGTTCGAATCCCTCTCTTTCCGTTTCCGTTGATGACTTTATTTTTTCAAATTTTGTAAATCCCCTCTTCTTAGTTAAACATAAAATCCTAAAAAAATGTAAAAGAAAAAACCCCTTTTATTCTTCACGCCCAGGATTACGTCCGGGATCATTAGATAGGAATCCAAAGATGAAAAGAGAAACAAAAAATATTACTACTGTGTAAACGAAGAGTTTGAGAGTAAGCATTAAACAATCTCCAAGATAATTTTTTGGAAAAAAAAAAAGAGAATAGATCCTCCATTTTTTTAACACATATCCTATTTGGATACCAAGAAACGAGGTTCTTTCTAGAAATAGAAAAGAATTTTCAGAAATTCATTTAGAATAAGAGTTTTTCATTAATCCAAATTTATTTCATATCCACAATTAGATATTGCGGGGACCCTAATTAAGATTACATAGGGTTAAGGTCTTTTTTTTTACTGAAAGGGGGTTAAAAAATGAGAAAAAGAAAACGAGGAAAGCCAGATTTATCCCGACTATCAAAGAATTTCAATGTTTGAATCGAGGATTCATACTCTAAAACTTATCTGATCTTATCAATTGTTAGAATTTTTTCTCGAATAAATAATGAATTTTCTAGGAGATTATTAAATTAAAGATCTTATCGAAAACTTACAGCAGCTTGCCAAACAAAAGCTAAGAGAAAAAAGAAGACAGGTATGACTGGCATAACATCTACGATTGGATTCAAAAAAGCATAGGCCTCGGGCAATTTTCCGAAGAAAAAACTACTCGAATAAAGGGCAGAATTAAGATAGATACAGATCAAACTAAAGATATTAAGCATAACAGACATTTTTGTTCTTGGAGATAATTGCATTTTGATTGAGTTATTGATATAAAGAAATGGGGAGAAATTAAGGTAGACAAAAAATCCTTCTTTTGCTTTTGACCCCACCCAATCAAAAATCCTCCAATTCTCAAAAGAGAATAGAAGAAATCATACTTTCATACAATATCTTAATTGATTTCTATCTAATGATCAATAAATTAAGTTGAAGTCTATATCTACACGTATCAAAATTCTAGTAAGGATCTACTTTATTCTAGAGATATTTAGATTGGAGTTGACAAACAACCAATACAAATATTATTTTTTCTTAATGTTGAATAAAAATCTAAATGGGGCGTAGCCAAGCGGTAAGGCAACGGGTTTTGGTCCCGCTATTCGGAGGTTCGAATCCTTCCGTCCCAGAGGGTATCCCTTATGTTAGAATAGAATTAAAAAAGGTTCTGTTTAAAGTCTAATTTTAGGTGGAATGTGTTTTTTGCTTCTGATTTTTATATTTTATGAATTAGACTTTTTTCACAAACTTAACTCAATCGAATTCAAATGACATACAGGCGTAATTTAATCTATTTAGGATCCGGGTAAGACGGGAACATGGATTCTACGAGTTTGAATTCAAATTCAAAAAAAAAAAGTCGGGTGGTCTTCTCATCATATTATACGTTCAAACCCTCCCTATTTAGAGAAGTTAGTTATTTAGAAAAGCCCTCCGTCCCATAGCTATTTTATCAAAATTTGAATTTTCAACGATCCTATCTATTATTCTTTATCTCGTAAATGGGGTAGTCTAATTATTTATGAATTTTTCTATAGATCTAACTATTTTGGTACTAATAAAATTCACTTAACCTCAATAGAATTAAGTCTCTTAATGGGTTAGGCTAAAATAAAAAACAGGAGCAACTTAATCCGGACTTCTTTAGTTTTGTACCTAGGCAGTTCGTATCCTCGGTCAGAACCCCTTTTTAATCTCTGTTCTATTATGTACCCCATTATTCCCATAGAATGGGAGAACAGATAAGAACTAATCATTAATCGAAGGTATTCAAATATCTGCGTCTGCCCGAATCACATTACCAAAAATTTAATAAAAATAGAGTGTTATATATGTAATTATATATTTAACCGATGTATTTTTTTTTTAATCTCATTTTTAGGTATTTCGTGTTTGGCTCTAATGAGAAATTGTAAATCTATGTAACACTTGAAACGGGGGTACTTTATATCTTTTATTATTTTTTCTTCACTTTCTATTTATGGCAAGATAAAATATTACTGAATTCCTGGTTAAACAAAATACATATAAAATGAGGAAAATTTTATCGTATATGTATTTATTGTTCTATTTCATCTATTTCAATAGGAAAATAAAAGTCTTTCTATTTTTGTGAAATGAAAAAGTTTTGTGATCCGAAAATTTCAAATTGAAAATTTGAATATAGACTATTTAGAATGGTGACAAGACAGTTGTTCAGTCGATTTGATAGATACGAAAACCCCTTTCCCTATTTTTTTGTTTGATCTAGTTTATTAATTCAATTAAATTCAATTAAGAAGGACTTATCTTTTCTATGACGATCAAATGGGATCCTTATTATCAATTTTCTTCCAATAATGATAAATGATAGGAACCCCTTTTTATTTTAATTATGAATGTTTTTAATGATTCTTTAGAAGTTAAGTGGAATCTTTGATAGAGGTCTTGCTAAAACTTCTTCCGAAAAATCTTTACTGATTTCTATCTATCTATAAAAAAAGAGTATAGATTATTACGACGTCTATGCACTAATTGAACCAATGACTATTCACGATTCCATAATTGAATCAATTCCATACCGGTTCCAAATTAGAGGAATGTTATGCTAAAACTTCGTTTGAAACGATGTGGTAGAAAGCAACGTGCGACTTGAAGGACACGATCCATTGTGGATTCTTTATTATATCCACCATTTTCTATTTCTATAGGAATGAAGGTGCTCTTGACTCGACATCATTTGGTAATGGAAATAGTCCATGATGGAGCTCGAGTAGAAAGTATTAATTGATTTCTCGGAGCAAGAATCTAGGGTTAATGCAAATCAATAAATTGGAACAACTTCGTGAATATATCTTAAATATAAAAGATCCCATTCGAGCAAGTTTCCCATTCAAAAGGAAAATTTGTTGGAATTAATCAAACTTTTTGATTCAAAGTGTATCACGCGGGAATCAATTGTTCGTAAGAATCTTTGATAGAAGGAAATCCAAAAAAGGGGTATGTTGCTGCCATTTTGAAAGGATTAAGAAGCACCGAAGTAATGTCTAAACCCAATGATTGATAAAGGATCCCTGAACAAGGAAACGCCCTTTTAATTATCTCAATAACTGGGCCTGACTTAATAAGAATCCAAATATTAAGAATCCAAATATATTTTTTTTAAACGAGACAAATAAGGGGGTAAAGACCACTCAATAAATGAAATTGCCTAACGATTTGCGTAAGAGTTATCTAACTTGAGTTATGAGTACGAATGATTTCTTTTTTTTTTTCAGGAACGAAAAAGAAAAAAATACTTAAATCATAGTCTAATTGATTTGATGATTTTATGGACTATTTTGTCATTTATTAGAATTCCATACATAGATAAAACTTCGAATCAAATTATTTTTTCTCGAGCCGTACGAGGAGAAAACTTCTTATACGTTTCTAGGAGGGGTATTGTTCATCTATATCTATCTCAATGAGCTGTCTATCGAATCGTTGCAATTGATGTTCGATCCCGAAGAGAAGGAAAAGATCTTCAGAAGGTGGGTTTTTATGATCCGATAAAAAATCAAACTTATTTAAACGTTCCTGCTATTCTCTATTTCCTTGAAAAGGGTGCTCAACCTACAGGAACTGTTCAGGATGTTTTTAAAAAGGCAGGGGTTTTTAAGGAACTTCGCCCTAATCAAACGAAATTCAATTAAGGAAAGAAATACAAAAGGGGGGTAGTGACTTGTATATAACTTTATA